TGGAAACAGAACTTCCTTTTGGTCAACCCCGAAAACGTCCTTCCCTTGTTAAACCTATTTTAAAGGAATTCACAAAAAAAATGGTTAAATGGAAAAAGAAGTATTTTGCAGTTCTAACCGTTTTTAAAGAAAAAACAAAATTTCTTGGAAAAGTTTCAAAAGAAATCAAAAACAAAAAATGGGTTATCGGAGGTGTTATTCTTATAAAAAAAATAATAAAAGAATTTTCAAAAGTCAATCCAATTCTATTATTTAGATTAAGAGAAGTATATAAATTAAGCGAAATTAAAGAAGAAAAAGATTCCATGATAAGCAATCAGATAATTCACGAATCATTTAATCAAATTACATCTCCGAGTTCGTCAAATTCTTCATTGACGGAAAAAAAAACGAAGGATCTCGCTGATAGAACAAGTAAAATTCGAAATCAAATAAAAAGAATCTCAAAAGAGAAAAAAAAAGTAATTCCAAGAATAAATAATTTTAGTCCTAACAAAACAAATTCTAATGCTAAAAGATTCGAAAAATGGCAAATATTAAAAAGAAGAAATGCTCGATTAATCTATAAATTCCCCCCTTTTTTTAAAATTTTCATTGAAAAAATCTACACAGATCTATTTTTATCTATCATTAATATTCCCAGAATAAATACAAAACTTTTTCTTAAAGTAACAAAAAAAATTATTGATAAATCGATTTACAATAATGAAAGAAAACAAGAAAGAATTAATAAAAAAAAGAAAACTCCAATTACATTTATTTCGACTATAAAAAAGCCATTTGATTATATTAGTAATATTAAAGAAAATTCACGTATTTTTTATGACTTATCCTACGTGTCACAAGCATATGTATTTTACAAATTATCACAAATTCAAATTAGGAACTCGGTTAGATCTGTTGTTCAATATCAAAGAATCCCCCCTTTTCTTAAGTCTAAAATAAAGGATTCTTTTGAAAGACAAGGAATGATTCATTCGAAATTAGCAAATAAAAAACTTCCAAGCTATGAAACGAATCAATGGAAAAACTGGTTAAAAGGACATTATCAATACCATTTATCTCAAATCGGATGGTCTAGATTAATACCAAAAAAATGGCGAAATAGAGTTCGCCAGCGTTGTATAATTAAAAAGGAAAATTTAAGCAAACGACATTCATATGAAAAAGACCAATTGGTTGGTTCCAAAAAAAAATCGGAAGTATATTTATTATCCAATGAAAAAAGTAATTTTCGAAAATATTATAGATATAATCTTTTATCATATAAATTTATTAATTATGAAAATAAAACGAAATGTTTTTTTTATAGATTTCCCTTTCAAGGAAATAAGAACCAAGAAACTTCTTATACTTATAACAGGCCTAAAAAGGCCTTTTTTGATATACTGAGGAACATCCCTATTCAAAATGATCTAGGACAGGTTGATATTCCATATATGGAAAAATCGGCCGATAGAAAAAACTTTGATTGGAAATTTTTCAATTTTTATCTTAGACAAAAAGCTGATATTGAGACCTGGATCATTATTGATACCAATAAGAATCAAAATACTAAAATTCCTACTAACAATTCTCAAATAATTTCTAAAAAAAATATTTTTTATCTTATGATTCCACAAATCAATTCACCAAACCCCCACAAAGGATTTTTTGATTGGATGGGAATGAATGAAAAAATCCTAAAGCGCCCCATATTGGATCTGGGATTTTGGCTCTTCCCAGAATTTGTGTTACTTTATAAAGGATATAAAACGAAACCTTGGTTTATACCAAGCAAATTACTTCTTTTAAATTTAAATAGTAGTGAAAATAAAAAGATTAATGAAAAGAAAAAGATTAATTTGTTGATAGCTTCGAATAAAAAGCATCGAAATCAAGAAGAAAAAGAACCCATAAGTCAAGGAGATCGTGGATCCGTTCTCTCACAACAAAAACATATTGAAGATAATTATGCAAGCTTGGACATGAAAAAGGGGAAAAAGAGAAAACAATACAAAAGCAATACAGAAGCAGAACTAGATTTCTTCCTGAAACGTTATTTGCTTTTTCAATTGAGATGGGGCACAACTTTGAATCAAAGAATGATCAATAATATCAAGGCATATTGTCTTCTGCTTAGACTGATAGATCCAAGAAAAATGACTATATCCTCCATTCAAAAGAGAGAAATCAATTTGAATAGAATGCCGATTCAAAGTAATTTAACTCTTTCAGAATTCATGAAGAAGGGGGTATTGGTTGTAGAACCACTTCGTTTGTCTGGAAAAAAAGATGGACAATTTATTATGTACCAAACCGTAGGTATTTCGTTGCTTCATAAGAGTAAGCATCAAATTAATCAAAAATCTCAAAAGCAAAGATATGTTTCTAGGACAAATTTGGATGAAACAATTTTACCACATCAAAGAATAACTGAAAATAGAGACAAAAATCATTTTGATTTACTTGTTCCAGAAAAGATTTTCTCGTTTAAACATCGTAGAAAAGCGAGAATTCTAATTTGTTTCAATTCAAAAAATGAAAATTATACATATAGAAATCCAGTATTTTGGAATAGAAAGAACATAAAAAACAGCAGCCGAGTTTCACATGACAATAACTATCTTGATAGAGAGAAAAATCAATTAATGAAATTAAAGTTCTTTCTTTGGCCTAATTATCGATTAGAAGATTTAGCTTGTATGAATCGTTATTGGTTTGATACCAATAATGGCAGTCGTTTCAGTATGTTAAGAATACATCTGTATCCGCGATTGAAATTCTCTGAATAATACAATTTTTCTATATATAGCCTAAACCCTATTTCTATATACCCTATATATAATCTATATTAATCTATATATAATATAGGGTATATGAAAGTAAACAAATATACAGATCACGTACTTTTCTTGTCTCACATCTCATTCTAGTATTCAATATGAAATGAATTATGAATAATATCTCAATTAGTTTTCCAAATGAATCAACAGAAACTTCTTAATTTTAGGTCTAAATTCTTCGATGCAAAAATGTACCAATCTTTTTCTATTCCTATCTAAATCCAATTTCCAATTCCATTAATTGGTTTGAATTCAGAAAAATAGGAGTTATTTGGATTAAATTATTGTATATACCACATCAAAATTAATGGCATTATTATTACTTATACTTATTACTGATCGGTAAAATCCATATCTGTACAAGGGGAAAGGAGAGTTTTTTATGGTAAAAAATTCAATAATTTCTATTATTTCTCAAAAAGAAAACAAAGAAAATAGAGGGTCTGTTGAATTTCAAGTATTCAGTTTCACCACTAAAATAAGGAGACTTACTTCACATTTGGAATTGCACAAAAAAGACTTTTCATCTCAGAAAGGTTTGCGAAAAATTTTGGGAAAACGTCAACAACTACTAGCCTATTTGTCAAAAAGAAATAGAGGACGCTATAAAGAATTAATTGATGAGTTGGATATTCGAGAAATAAAAACTCGTTAATTTGAAGCATGATATCATTTGACGAGCTTAGTCTTGATGAGCTTAATCGTTTAAATTTTGATAAATTTCTTTTTACTTTCAGCAATGCATGGAAGACTGACTCGGGAAAAACTTATGATTACACCAACTACAAGAAACGACCTCATGATAGTCAATATGGGCCCTCACCACCCATCAATGCACGGTGTTCTTCGACTAATCGTTACTCTCGACGGTGAAGATGTTATTGACTGTGAACCTATATTGGGTTATTTACATAGAGGAATGGAAAAAATTGCGGAAAATCGAACAATTATACAATATTTGCCTTATGTAACACGTTGGGATTATTTAGCTACTATGTTTACAGAAGCAATAACCGTAAATGGACCTGAACAACTAGGCAATATTCAAGTACCTAAAAGAGCTAGCTATATTAGAGCTATTATGCTGGAGTTAAGTCGTATCGCTTCCCATTTGTTATGGCTTGGCCCTTTTATGGCAGATATTGGGGCACAGACCCCCTTTTTCTATATTTTGCGAGAACGAGAATTGATATATGACCTATTCGAAGCTGCTACCGGTATGCGCATGATGCATAATTATTTTCGTATCGGAGGAGTCGCTGCTGATCTACCTCATGGCTGGATAGATAAATGTTTAGATTTTTGCGATTATTTTTTAACTGGGGTTGCTGAATATCAAAAGCTTATTACACGAAATCCTATTTTTTTAGAACGAGTTGAAGGCGTAGGTATTATTGGCGGAGAAGAAGCATTAAATTGGGGTTTATCGGGGCCAATGCTACGAGCTTCCGGAATACAATGGGATCTTCGTAAAGTTGATCGTTATGAGTGTTATGACGAATTTAATTGGGAGATTCAATGGCAAAAAGAAGGAGATTCATTAGCTCGTTATTTAGTACGAATCGGCGAAATGACAGAATCCATAAAAATTATCCAACAGGCCCTGGAAGGAATTCCAGGGGGGCCCTATGAGAATTTAGAAAGCCGGCGCTTTGATAGAATAAAAGACCCTGAATGGAATGATTTTGAATATCGATTTATTAGTAAAAAAACTTCTCCAACTTTTGAATTATCCAAGCAAGAACTTTATGTAAGAGTCGAAGCACCAAAAGGAGAATTGGGAATTTTTCTGATCGGAGATCAGAGTGTTTTTCCTTGGAGATGGAAAATCCGACCGCCGGGTTTTATCAACTTGCAAATTCTTCCGCAGTTAGTTAAAAGAATGAAATTGGCTGATATTATGACGATACTAGGTAGTATAGATATCATTATGGGAGAAGTTGATCGTTGAAATGATAATTGATATAACAGAAATAGAAGCTATCCATTCTTTTTTCAGATTGGAATCCTTAAAAGAAGTTTATGGGCTCGTATGGATGCTTGTCCCTATTTTCATTCTTGTATTAGGAATCACACTGGGTGTACTAGTAATTGTTTGGTTAGAAAGAGAAATATCTGCAGGGATACAGCAACGTATTGGACCCGAATATGCGGGTCCTTTGGGCATTCTTCAAGCTTTAGCAGATGGTACAAAACTACTTTTCAAAGAAAATATTCTTCCGTCTAGAGGAGATACTCGTTTATTCAGTATTGGTCCATCCATAGCAGTCATATCCATTTTACTAAGTTATTCAATAATTCCTTTTAGCTATCGCTTTATTCTAGCTGATCTTAGTATTGGTGTTTTTTTATGGATCGCCGTTTCAAGTCTTGCTCCCGTTGGATTACTTATGTCAGGCTATGGATCAAATAATAAATATTCCTTTTTAGGTGGATTAAGGGCTGCTGCTCAATCAATTAGTTATGAAATACCATTAACTCTATGTGTATTATCAATATCTCTACGTGTGATTCGGTAAGACATAAAAATTCCTCAATTTCTTTTCTTTCTAAGAAGAAAGTTAAATGATTTGAATATCTATTTTTTTATTCATCATTGGGTTGATGAATTAAACCAGATAGTTATATGAGTGAAATAAAACGGCTTATAAATTTGCTGTTAAAGGAATTCAATCTCATTTCCTATGTACAAGAATTAAGTGAAAGTAAACATAAACAGTCAAGGCTGTTTACCCCAAGATTGGCTGATTAGTCATCATGGCTTGAAGCGGGTTTAAAAGATCAATTGTATGGGTTTTTTCTATACTATTACCATAGAGGTATTACCCTAATGAGAGATTCAAAAAAAATAAGTGGATGGTTAGGAAGACCAAAATACACAAAGGATTAGTAATGGAGATTCTTTAAATTATCCAATAGGATATTTTTTTATAGAAAAGTTATTTGAATTGGGGCTTTAAGTTGGTAGAAATAATTAAGAAGTACTCCCCATGATTTCGATCCAGAGTATGTTCCTATCCACTGATTAAGTAAATAACTATCAAAACGAAGAAATCTTTTACTTTTGATAATACGAATAATGCCTCTTTTTCTGAGAAAGGAGAATAGGAACGAAATAAAATTCTTGTTATGTAATGCAATGTCTAAATGCTTTTTCGTAATCGAAAATGAGAAAAAGATAGGTTGAAATATCTATGTGATATTCCTCTAAAAATTAAATTTTTCATTCAAGAGTAAAGTTTTTAATTAACAAAGAAAAATGAAAATTTTTAAAATATGAGATCAATTCCGAAGCACTTTTTTATTATAAATCTAGCAGACAGAATTCCATTGGTCTAATTCTAGGCCTTAGGATAAGAGTTTGATTCTCTATCGATCTTACAAACACATCAACAAATACATCAAGATAAATAAAGTTGAAAGGTTCTTATATTGATTTGTGACCTATGAGGAGCCGTATGAGGTGAAAATCTCATGTACGGTTCTGTAATAGTGACGAGAACAGTGATGTTATTGTCGACTATGATTATCTAACAGTTTAAGTACAGTTGATATAGTTGAAACACAAGCAAAATATGGTTTTTGGGGATGGAATTTGTGGCGTCAACCTATAGGGTTTATCATTTTTCTAGTTTCTTCTCTAGCCGAGTGTGAGAGATTACCTTTTGATTTACCAGAAGCAGAAGAAGAATTAGTAGCTGGTTATCAAACCGAATATTCAGGTATAAAATTTGGCTTATTTTATGTTGCTTCGTATTTAAATCTACTAGTTTCTTCATTATTTGTAACAGTTCTTTATTTGGGAGGTTGGAATCTTTCTATTCCAAACCTATTTAGTCCTGAATTTTTTGACATAAATAAAAGAGGGAAAGTTTTTGTAACAATAATCGGTATCTTTATTACACTGGCTAAAACTTATTTGTTCTTGTTTATTTCTATTGCAACAAGATGGACGTTACCAAGACTAAGAATGGACCAACTATTAAATCTTGGATGGAAATTTCTTTTACCTATTTCTTTAGGTAATCTATTATTAACAACTTCGTTCCAGCTTCTTTCACTGTAAAGGAATAGAATATTCTATTCTTCATAACTTGTCTCAAACAAGAGAAAGAAACCAGTAAACTTATTTATAGATATTCAAATATGTTCCCTATGCTAACTCGGTTCTTGAACTCTGGTCAACAAACAATACGAGCTGCCAGGTATATTGGTCAAGGTTTCATGATTACCCTGTCCCACGCGAATCGTTTACCTGTAACTATTCAATACCCCTACGAAAAATTGATTACATCAGAACGTTTCCGAGGCCGAATCCACTTTGAATTTGATAAATGCATTGCTTGTGAAGTATGTGTTCGTGTATGCCCTATAGATCTACCCGTTGTAGATTGGAAATTTCAAACTGATATTCGAAAGAAACGATTACTTAATTACAGTATTGATTTTGGAATTTGTATATTTTGTGGTAATTGTGTTGAGTATTGTCCAACAAATTGTTTATCAATGTCCGAAGAATATGAGCTTTCTACTTATAATCGTCATGAATTGAATTATAATCAAATTGCTTTAGGCCGGTTACCTGTATCAATAATTGAAGATTACACAATTCGAACAATTTCTTCGAATTTATCTCAACTAAACAATTTATAAAACTCTTGATTCGCAAAACATTTAAAAATTCAAAAAACAAAATAGCTTTTAGAATTTTTTGCAGTTAAAGGAATGAGGTTTTTGCTTGGTCAATACAAAAGAACGGTTGGTTCATAAGGGTCGTGGCTTGATTTTCATTTAAAATCAATTTTTATTCGAATAATGTAATATTTTATAATATAAAGATAAAGTTTTAACCTTTGCTTTCGAGAATAGATAAAAATAATCCTGTACTTACATCAATCCAAAGCACCTCCATTCAAATTGAATTCAATTAAGAAGTATCTTAAAAATACGATAAATTTTTCCTGGTCAGGTCAACAAAGGCATGAAATATTTCGATCTTTTTTTATAAAATCAAATGGATTTACCTGGACCAATACATGATTTTCTTTTAGTCTTTCTAGGATCGGGTCTTATATTAGGAAGTTTGGCAGTAGTATTACTTCCAAATCCAATTTATTCGGCCTTTTCATTGGGATTGGTTCTTTTTTGTATATCTTTATTCTATATTCTATCGAACTCGTATTTTGTAGCTGCTGCGCAGCTCCTTATTTATGTAGGAGCTATAAATGTTTTAATCATTTTTGCTGTGATGTTTATGAATGGTTCAGAGTATTACAAAGATTTTCATCTTTGGACCGTTGGGGATGGAGTTACTTCAATGGTTTGTACAAGTCTTTTTATTTCATTAATTACTACTATTCCAGATACGGCCTGGTATGGGATCATTTGGACTACAAAATCAAATCAGATTTTAGAACAAGATTTGATAAGTAATAGTCAACAAATTGGAATTCATTTAGCAACGGATTTTTTTCTTCCATTTGAACTCATTTCAATAATCCTTTTAGTAGCTTTAATAGGTGCTATTTCTATAGCCCGTCAATAAGAAATTTTTAAAACGAGTAATTCAAATAAAATTAACACAAAAGGTATAATTTGTTAATTTGAATTAATGTTTAAAAAATGGGATAGAAAGGCTTTAGTTTTATATCGATCTATTACCAATCTATTTCCTTGTTTCATATTTGTTAGAGTCGAATTTATTGAATTATTGTTCAGATTAAAACGAATCAAAATTGATATTGATAAGGAGTTGATTAATGATGCTCGAACATATACTTGTTTTGAGTGCCTATTTATTTTCTGTTGGTATCTATGGATTGATCACAAGTCGAAATATGGTTAGAGCCCTTATGTGTCTTGAACTTATATTAAATTCAGTTAATATAAATTTTGTAACATTTTCTGATATTTTTGATAATCGTCAATTAAGAGGAGACATTTTTTCAATTTTTGTTATAACTATTGCAGCCGCTGAAGCAGCTATTGGACCGGCTATTGTTTCATCAATTTATCGTAACAGAAAATCAACTCGTATTAACCAATCAAATTTGTTGAATAAATAGTATTCATTGTATCAGTGGAAATTTGAATATTTCTAAATAAATTCAAATTTAGTAAATTTTATTTGATACGGGTAAGGTATGATCGTGGTTGCAAAAATACAAGAAATCAAAGTATTTTGGTCCTTTTTCATAAATCAATTCGGAAGTCAATTGATTATGATCATTCATTGATTCGTCTGGTATCTAACTACAGGATTCATTTATAAGTTAGTTTACTAGACCGAAAATTTATGACCTTCAAAATGTATAGATCCAATGTCACATTCAGTAAAGATTTATGATACATGTATAGGATGTACTCAATGTGTCCGGGCGTGCCCCACGGATGTATTAGAAATGATACCTTGGGATGGATGTAAAGCTAAACAAATAGCTTCTGCCCCAAGGACCGAAGACTGCGTTGGTTGTAAGAGGTGTGAATCCGCTTGTCCAACGGATTTTTTGAGTGTTCGGGTTTATTTATGGCATGAAACAACCCGTAGTATGGGTCTAGCTTATTGATACATTCCATAAAACTTTATTTGAATCCATTTTCTTTTTTTACCGACAAAACCCGTGCTCAATTTAATTTGATTTTGAGCACGGGTTTTTCTGGCCCAAGCGTATCTTGTCTTTACCACGAACCATTTTCCTTGTTTAACAATAATTGTAGTTTTGCCAATATTTGCAGGTTGCTTCATTTTTTTTCTTCCACATAGGGGAAATAGAGTAATCCGCTGGTATACTATATGTATTTGTATCCTAGAACTTCTTCTAACGACTTATGCATTCTGCTATCATTTTCAATCAGACGACCCATTAATCCAACTAATGGAGGATTATAAATGGATCCATTTTTTGGATTTTCATTGGAGATTAGGAATAGATGGACTCTCTGTAGGACCCATTTTACTGACGGGATTCATCACTACTTTAGCTACTTTAGCGGCTTGGCCGGTTACTCGAGATTCTCGATTATTTCATTTCCTAATGTTAGCAATGTACAGTGGACAAATAGGATTATTTTCTTCTCGAGATCTTTTACTTTTTTTTCTCATGTGGGAGTTAGAATTAATTCCTGTTTATCTACTTGTAGCCATGTGGGGAGGAAAAAAACGTCTGTATTCGGCTACAAAATTTATTTTGTACACGGCAGGGGGTTCTATTTTTCTTTTAATGGGAGTTCTGGGCGTCGGTTTATATAGTTCTACTGAACCTATATTAAATTTTGAAATATTAGCTAATCAGTCCTACCCTATGGCTTTGGAAATATTATTTTATATTGGATTTTTTCTTGCTTTTGCTGTCAAATTACCAATCATACCCCTACATACCTGGTTACCAGATACCCACGGAGAAGCGCATTATAGTACTTGTATGCTTCTAGCCGGAATCTTATTAAAAATGGGAGCGTATGGATTAGTTCGAATCAATATGGAATTATTTCCTCATGCTCATTCTCTATTTTCTCCTTGGTTAATAATAGTGGGCGCAGTACAAATAATCTATGCAGCTTCAACATCTCTTGGTCAACGAAATTTAAAAAAAAGAATAGCCTATTCCTCTGTATCTCATATGGGTTTTATAATTATAGGAATTGGTTCTATCACAGATATGGGGCTCAACGGAGCCCTTTTACAAATAATCTCTCATGGATTTATTGGTGCTGCGCTTTTTTTCTTGGCTGGAACAACTTATGATAGAATACGTCTTCTTTATCTTGACGAAATGGGTGGAATAGCTATCCCAATGCCAAAAATGTTCACGATATTCAGTAGCTTTTCGATGGCCTCCCTCGCATTACCAGGTATGAGTGGTTTTGTTGCCGAATTAATAGTCTTTTTTGGACTAATTACTAGTCCAAAATTTCTTTTAATGACAAAAATCCTAATTACTTTTGTAATGGCAATTGGAATTATATTAACCCCTATTTATTTATTATCTATGTTACGCCAGATGTTCTATGGATACAAGATATTTAATGGCCCAAACTTTTATTTTTTTGATTCTGGGCCGCGAGAGTTATTTCTTTCGATCTGCTTTTTTTTACCCGTACTCGGTATTGGTATGTACCCCGATTTCATTCTTTCACTATCAGTTGAAAAGGTTGAAGTTATCCTATCTAATTCTTTTTTTAGATAGTTTTTTTATTTATAAAAAAATGAAAAAAATCTTATCATTTACAAAAAGGTTCGTTGTACAATGACAAAAAGAACGCTTTTTCTTCTCTTGTGTTAAATAAAAAAACTTTGTGTGAACTAGGGAGAGCCTCGCGAATCAAAGTCACGGGTCTCTCCCTAGTTCACACAAAGTTTGATATGCGTTATATGCTTTTCTATTCTTATTGGTAAGTGGTAAGAACTCCTTTTTGAATTTAATTAGATGTTAATGTAAATGAACCATAACTATGTAATCCTATTCCTAATAGATTTACTCCAAAATAGCATATCCAAATTATAAGAAATCCAATAAAGGCTACAATTGCTGAATTTGTACCCTTCAATTTTAGATTTGTTTGAGTATGTAAATAAATTGCAAATATGATCCAAGTAATAAAAGCCCAAGTTTCTTTTGGGTCCCAACTCCAATAGGACCCCCATGCTTCATTAGCCCATACTGCTCCAGAAAGAATTCCTATCGTTAAAAAGAGAAATCCTAGACTAATAACCCGATAACTCCAATAATCCAATTGTTGAATTAATTGCGACTTATAATAATTCCTTGGATAAAAAAAAGAAGTTTTTTTAAAAATATTTTTTTCTTCATTCATGTATTCGACTCTATCAAGGAAAAATGACTTATTTAAATTTAATAAATGATTACTCGTAGAAAAAAATTTTCTATTTTTTCGAACTGTAATGACTAGAAGTGATACTGATAATAATGATCCACATAAAAGGGCCACATATCCCAATATCATCATACTTACGTGCATTATTAACCACTCGGATTGAAGAGCAGGTACTAATATAGTGGATTCGTGTATTTCAGTTAAAAGGCCTGAGGTAGCAAAGCCCTGGGAAAAAATAGCACTTGGACCTATTATTGTGCTTAGAATATTTTGATTTTTTTTGAAATACGGAACTATATAAATAAAGGAAAAACTCCATGAAAGAAAGATTAATGATTCATTTAAATCACTTAGTGGAAAATGTTTCGAATAAATCCAACGAGAAATTAATACTCCTGTTATACACAAAAAAGTCGTTATCATGCCCTTTTCGGATGAATCATATAGTTTCACGATTTCATCAACAAAAAAGGTTATCAAATGAATTGTAATTAGAATTGAAACAGTCGAAAAAGAAATATGAGTTAATATATGCTCTAAAGTTGAAAATATCATAAAAAGAGTTCCTTAATTATAAAATCGAAATCGGCAATTGAATTCATTATTCATTATAGGATCTATTTTCTTTTTTTAGGAAATGACATGCCGCCACTCGGACTCGAACCGAGATGCTCTAGCACTGCTTCCTAAGAGCAGCGTGTCTACCAATTTCACCATAGCGGCTTGTCTTGACCTCATAATAGCCTATAAATAAGCAATCGTCTAGATTTAAGAATTCAATTGGGTACAATATTTGTAGGAAAGATTCAAATCAATCAATAAAATCTGTTCAAATATGTCCTTGAACGTTCATTATTTTAGTTTAGGTTTTTAGTTTTATTGTGTATTTGAGACTCTTCTTTACTTGAATTCTTGTAAAACCAGAAAGTCTTACTATCAATTAAGGGATAGAACCTTTCCTCCAAAAAACATTTTTTAAATTAAGTGTTTTTGATTTATTTAATTTTCAAAAGTACAACCAAAAAATAAGTTTTATCAATGAACAAAAAATCTATTTTAGATTATTTAAAATTCACACATATTTATCCATAAAATTTGCACTAAGTCTTTTTGCGTGAATTGATGGACAGAGATATATAAGCTCTATTCTATATAAGAATTTACAGAAAATCCAAAAGTTGTGCAAAAAAAAATCTTTTTATAGTACAAATAAGTTGCTGAGGGAAATAAGACTCCTATTTTGGAAAGAAAAAATACTAAAAAGAAAGTGAGTATCTTGTGTTTTTTTGTTAAAAAAAAAAGACTTTGTTTGAATTTAGTTTTAAAGTAAAACAGAAGAATTCCATTTCCTATGAATTAATTCAACAGGAAATGGAATTTTAGAATTGTCTTTTTGAAACGGAAGAATTGAATTTTTAAGTCAGGTCAATTTAGATTTTTATAAGGTGTTCTGTTTTATTTCTTAATAACTTATTTTTTTATTTTATTTGTTTGTTGCACAAAAAAACTTTTTGAAATCCCGGTAGAAAGAGATTTCCCTAAAGAAAACGCTTTTAACGCCGACCAATAGCCTTTCCTTTTCCAAAAATTTTTACGAATACGCTTTTTTGATGCAGAAGTACGTTTTTTTGGAACTGCCATTTAAATAAAAATTAAGAGATTACTCATTGGTATAGCTGGATGTGAAAGACATCTATTGTTTAAAAAAATCTGCGCTTTTCCAGATAATTTTTTTTATAAAATTCTAAAAGAATGGAATATGAACGATATAGTAAAATCGCATAAAATTTTTCTAAAAAATAAAAAACAAGAAGAATATTTTTAGTAACTTTTCAAAATTTGACTTGCATTTTCAAATTCGAAGGAGACTCATAATTAATCTTTATCTTTTGTATGATTTGACCAATTGTAACTTCTTGATTTGAATATTTGAAATATTTAGAAGAAATTCAGAAAGAGAAAGAATAAGTAAAAAGAAAGAAAAATGAAAAAATTTTATTTTTTATATTTAAATTAGGTTAAGCTTAGTGCATATTTTCATTTTTTTATTGACTCCTTTCAAAAGAAGTAAGGTCCGATAAATCGGAAAAAATTAATTACGAATTTCAATTTTTTTATGCAACAGACATATCAATATGGGTGGATTTTACCTTTTGTTCCACTTCCAATTCCTATGTTAATAGGAGTGGGACTTCTTCTTTTTCCGACAGCAACGAAAAATCTTCGTCGTATGTGGGCTTTTCCAAGTATTTTATTGTTAAGTATAGTCATGATTTTTTCAATTAATCTGTCTATTCAGCAAATAAATAGCAATTCTATCCACCAATATGTATGGTCCTGGACACTCGATAATGATTTTTCTTTAGAATTTGGCTGCTTGATCGATCCACTTACTTCTATTATGTCAATGTTAATCACTACTGTTGGAATCATGGTTCTTATTTATAGTGATAATTATATGGCTCACGATCAAGGATACTTGAGATTTTTTGCTTATATGAGTTTTTTCAGTACTTCCATGTTGGGATTAGTTACTAGTTCAAATTTGATACAAATTTATTTTTTTTGGGAATTAGTTGGAATGTGTTCCTATCTATTAATAGGGTTTTGGTTTACGCGACCTCCTGCAGCAAATGCTTGTCAAAAAGCATTTGTAACTAATCGTGTAGGGGATTTTGGTTTATTATTAGGAATTTTAGGGTGTTATTGTATAACAGGTAGTTTTGAATTTCAGGATTTATTCGAAATACTCAATAACTTGATTTATAATAATGAAGTCAACTTTTCCTTTGTTATTTTGTGTGCTGCTTTATTATTTACCGGTGCAGTTGCTAAATCTGCACAATTTCCCCTTCATGTGTGGTTACCCGATGCTATGGAGGGACCCACTCCTATTTCGGCTCTTATACACGCTGCTACTATGGTAGCAGCGGGGATCTTTCTTGTAGCTCGCCTTCTCCCTCTTTTCATGGTTATACCCTATATAATGAATTTAATCTCGTTGATAGGCATAATCACACTATTATTAGGAGCTACTTTAGCTCTTGCTCAAAAAGACATTAAAAGGGGTTTAGCCTATTCGACAATGTCTCAATTGGGTTATATGATGTTAGCTCTAGGAATGGGGTCTTATCGAAGTGCTTTATTTCATTTGATTACTCATGCTTATTCCAAAGCATTATTATTTTTAGGGTCTGGGTCCGTTATTCATTCAATGGAAACTGTTGTTGGCTATTCTCCGGATAAAAGTCAGAATATGGTTTTTATGGGTGGTTTAACAAAACATGTACCGATTACTAAAACCTCTTTTTTATTAGGTACACTTTCTCTTTGTGGTATT